GACATCCTGCAAATTTTTTTCTATACTAAATTAATGGAACCTTATTCTATGAAAACTCTGATGAGATAATAAATAAGAATTTGGATATTTGTAAAAATCTAATTTGCCTTTCAACCGGAACAGTAAAAGTTTTTTTGTTTGAATAATTTTTCTAAATTAGAAGTTTAAATTAATTGAATAATTAAAGAAGTTCTATTTGTTCAATGAATTTCTCCTCCCCTAACCCTTTCTTTTTGTTTGTCTACTACTTCTTATGAATCTAAACAAAGGAGTTCCAATAGACCCGGAAAGCAAGGAATAGTAATCTTTGACGAACAAGAGAAAAAATCATTATTATTTCGATACAAGACGACACAAGAAAAGGGATTTTCCACCCTTTTCTTGTGTCGAATAGAAGATTAGGAAGACTAGTAATCCCTCCTAAAAGTATTTGTTCCTTTCATTTTTCCCATCCTTCCCTTGTATTCTCTTCCTTTATATTTGTATGCCTATAGTCTATTACTAGGAATGGGATACACGTAATGAATTCCAGACATCCCACAAACAAAACAAAAACAGTATAAACAAAAAGGTTTACAGAATTTTTTGATCATACATAAGTATCGATCGACAATAATTTGTTGCTTTTTACCAACTTAATGTTAAGGAATTTCTGGACCTAGAAATTCATTTCATACAATTGAACCTTTTCAAACTGTTTCTTTTTAAGAACCAAAAAAACTTGTGCCAAAATAACAGATGCCAAGAAGAACAAAAGGCCTTGGACACGTAATGGATCTTGAAGCACTATTTCTGCATCTCCCTGACCAAACCCTCCTACATTGGGATTGCTTGTTAATGGTTGATCAAGCTTGATGGATTCACCCTCTGAAACAAGAAGTTCTGGTCCTGGAGGTATAATATCAATCACTTGATGTCCATCCGATACATCAACTATGGATATTTCATATCCTCCTTTTTCTTTACGTACTATTTTGCTTACTATACCTGCTGATGTAGCATTATAGACTGTATTGTTACTCTTGCTCCCATCAGGATAAATCTGACCCCTTCCTCTGTTCCCACCTACATATATGGGATATTTTAAGAAGTGAACGTCTTTCCTCGTAGCAGGGTCGGGGGAAAGAATGGGAAAGGCGATTTCACTATATTTCTGACCGGGAACAGGACCTATCACAAGAATATTTCTTTTATTGGGACGATAACTCTGAAAAGACAGATTTCCCATCTTTTCTCTCACCTCGGGAGAAATACGATCGGGGGGGGCTAATTCGAATCCCTCGGGTAAAATAAGAACAGCCCCTACATTCAAAGCCCCCTTTTTACCATTAGCAAGAACTTGTTTCAGTTGCATATCATAAGGGATTCGAACAACTGCTTCAAATACAGTATCAGGAAGCACGGCTTGCGGAACTTCAATATCCACGGGCTTATTAGCTAAATGGCAATTGGCACATACAATTCGTCCAGTTGCTTCTCGTGGGTTTTCATAACCCTGCTGCGCAAAAATGGGATATGCATTTGAAATAGATGCCCGAGTTATTACATATATCATGATCGATATAGAAATCGATTGAGTCATCTGTTCCTTTACCCAAGAAAAAGTATTTCTATTTTGCATGTCCAATCATTGATCCCGGAATTTCTACAATAAATTAGATAGGTAGCTAGTATAGTTCCCTATACACGAGTCTGTCATTGTACTGGGATAATTGTACTGGAATATAGGACGAATACCTTGAAGAACTAGAAGTATAAAGAATTAAGTAAGATTGAAAATGTTTTCTTTATATACGAAGAAAGATTCTGATTTGATTAATATCAGGAGATCAAATGAGTTCTTCATTCATTCATTGAATGATAAATGACTACAAGTGAAGGAGATACACGATTTAAATAATAGAAGATCCAATATTTCACAATTGTATCTAGAATAACTGGAAAAGTGGAAACAAGACTAGATATAATTTGATCGTTATGAACCAATCCAAAATCGTTGTAGACCGAACCAATCATTAGTTCCCAACCATGGGTCGAATGAAATCCGATCCATAAATCAGTAACTAAAAGAATCAAAAAAGCTTTTATTGTGTCACTTAAGTTATAGAGGAATTCCTGAATCCAAGAATTAAGAATGACAAGTTCTTCATTACCCAGAATAAAATAACCACTTAGAATAGCGAAACAAATTATATTTGTCGAGAAATCCAAAATGATATGGAGATGATATTCATTGTGTGTTTTGACCAATTGTATCGTTTCCTTGTGTATTCCTATACGAAGTTTTTGTATATGCGTCTCCGGGTACTCCTTTATCATTTCATCCAAGAGGAATAGTTCTTCCAATTCTATGAATCTTTCTAGAACATTTTTCTCTTGAATATCATTCAAAAAAGTTTCGGATTTCCCGGTATTCCACCAATTAGTAACCCAAGGTTCCAGACATTTATTAAATGAGAGAGAGACCCACCAGGGCAAAAATATTATGGATGAAATATATGGGAGGGAGACCCGGGCTTTCTTTTTTTTTTCATTTTTATCCTAAAAGGACCCTTATTCTATTTCTATATTCCTTTCCTTATAGATCCGAGATCTAAATTATTAGACAAAAATAGGAAATAGATCCATGGGTTCAATACCTTTTTATAGAACTCGTACTTCAGAGAAATATCAGATAGAGTCGACGGTTGTATTAAAAAGGAAATTAGCAAGTTTTTTTTTTCAATTTTTTCTTCAGTTCATTTCAAAATACTTCAATTGGTACGCGCAAGAAATAGGCCAATTCGGCAGCTTTTTGTTCAATTTCTCGTGGAGTAAAATACTCATCAGTACGAGTCAAGGGAATGGCTCCTTGGCCTCTGATTTCCATATAAAGGACACGACGAGGATAAAGACCCTCTTTAACCTCCATTCTGATGGATTGGATATCTCTCATAAATAAGCGAAGGAAGATGCGACGATTTATTCCAGGAAATCCCCAACGAAAAATACATACTATTCCTTCTTTTCTATCGAATCGGTCATAACCACTACCTACATTCCATGAAATTGTGCACCACAAATAGGAGCTAATGAATAGACCTGCGATTCCATAGAAAGACATCACGATCCCTTGTGGAAAAAAAATAATTTGCTGAGATGGAAATACGGATATCAAATTCCTACCAAGATAACTGGAAGTTCCAACCACTAAGAATCCTAGTGAACCTAAAAAAAGGATACAGGCCCAGAAAAAATTACTTGTTTTTCGAGACCCCATTATAGGTTCTATCCATATATGTTCTGATCGCCAATTCATACTCTACTAGATCCAGTTGCATTCGATTGGAATTGAGAGAATAACCAAAATGAATTTTACTTTCTTGATCCCGAAGTAACTTTCATTAACTAGCACTATTCTGATGTAAACCGTTAGAAGTAATTTGTTAGATACATTGACTTTCCATTTAAATAAAATATTCGCCGATCCGTTTTTAATTTAACCAGCTATACCTGCATATACATGCATTTATGCGGATATCATGTATCCGCATGCATAACAGCTCTTTCATTTGTGTTCGTAAAGAGTCACATATCGTACCATATTACACTAAATAAATATCTGTATTATGATCCAGTGTTGAAATAAATTGATGAGATTTGGTCCCATCGGATCTAGACAATCTTATTTTTTTGGACATAAAGAGATAAAGAAGCCATTGCAATTGCCGGAAATACTAGGCCCACTAAAGGCACAAAAATAGAGGGTAAGTTGAGATCTGTCATAGAATGGGTGCCTCGATTTAATATTTCTATCTATTAGAAAGAGAAAGATATCTTATGATATGATAAGTATATCTATCCTAAGTATATATCATAAACTGTATTATATTTATAATATTATTTATAAATATATTATTTAATAATTATATTTATATTTATATTATATTATTTATATTATATATATATATATATATATTATTATAATTATTTATTAATATTTAGAAATTAATATTTATAAGTAGTTAATAAGTAATTAATAAGTGCAAGGAATGTGGAACTAAATAAAATAAGTGTACCTATTCATCTTTCTACACGAATATGTACGATAATTCGCTTTATTAATATATTTTTATATTCTTCTCCCATCCTTATTTCTTTCTATCTTTCTAATCTAATAAGGAGTTTATTATGAAAATAAAAGATTTTATTAGGAGTTTGCGACTCTAACTAATTCGATCCATCCAACAAACGGGGATTCATAGTAAAATAAAAAAATGGGGGTTATCGATAGATATAGAAATAACTTCTATTCTCTATTTTATATTTATTTCTTTTTTTTTTGATTACGATGAACTAAATACTTGTTCGCTACAAATAACTGAATTTAGTGCTATACTTTATTAATTTTTTGAATTTTGATTCAAGGGAAAGAAACCGTGGAGCTGAAATAACTCACTCAGAACACCTTTTAAAGGATTACGTGGTACAATTGGGTCAAATAAGCCTTTATGGAATAAATACTCAGACGCTTGTGAACCATCGGGTACTGTCTTTTTCAATGTTTGTTCAATTACTCTTTTACCCGCAAATGCAATGTAGGCATTAGGTTCAGCAACAATGACATCTCCCAACATACCAAAACTGGCTGTTACTCCACCGGTTGTAGGAGATGTAAGGATTGATACATAGAATAATTTTTTATTTGATTGATAATTATATGAAGCGGAAGATATTTTAGCCATTTGCATCAAACTCAAACTTCCTTCTTGCATGCGCGCTCCTCCAGAAGCACACACAATAATGACAGGTAAAGATCGATTAGTAGCATACTCGATCAAACGGGTGATTTTCTCGCCTACTACGGATCCCATACTACCTCCCATGAACTTAAAATCCATAACCCCAATTGCTATGGGAATACCATTTAGTTGACCTATGCCTGTTTGAACAGCTTCAGTTAAACCTATCTTTCTTTGATAAGAATCGATACGATCTCTATAGGGTTCCCTCTCTGAATG